AACCCTTCAATCAATCATCAATATATATAATATAAATAGAATCTAATTCATTTTTAAGAGAGTTTTTGCTTAGTAAATGAAATTCGAAGACAAGAGCAAAAAAATGAAGAAAAAAAGATATCATCCATATCCTTTCAAATCTTTCATGTAGAAAGATGCAAAACTACATTCTATAACTCACTTAGCTAGATACTTATATCTTTATTTATTTATTTAGAATGATCAATATCAAATTATCAAATTATAATAAGATATACTTTATATATAATAAGATAAGATATCTTTACTTTATATTATAAAATATAAAATAAAATCTAAATAATAATAACAGGTACAAATAGTAAATCGAGGTACCCATTCTATGACAAATCTTACCTTTCCCTCTGTTTTGGTCCCTTTAGTAGGCCTAGTATTTCCGGCAATCGCAATAGCTTCTTTATTTCTTCATATTCAAAAAAACAAAATTGTTTAGAGGCGAGGGCACAAAATCTCATCTATTTTTTTTTAACTGACGCTTGTATCATAACACAGATATCCATTTAGCAAAATTTGGTATATTTGGTATAAGTGGCTTCCGCCGAAAATCTCCCAAAAATGCTATATTCTAGCTATTTTCAAATAGACCCAACTCGGCGGATGGCTGAACTGTAAAGTTGGTCTATCTATATACATGTGGCTATCTTTAGTGAGATCATACGAAGGGTATGTTATTAGTTTAGATCTAACCAATTTAATGAATTACTCCTAAAGGTTCACATCAAACTAGTGCTAGTTGATGCGAGTTACTTCGGAAACAAACGGACTAAAGTCAAATTCATTTGGGGTATTCTCTCAATTCCAAAAAAAGCAACTGGATCAAGTATGAGTTGTCGATCAGAACATATATGGATAGAACCTATAACGGGGGCTCGAAAAACAAGTAATTTCTGCTGGGCTGTTATCCTTTTTTTAGGTTCATTAGGATTCTTGTTGGTTGGAACCTCGAGTTATCTTGGTAGAAATTTGATATCTTTATTTCCGTCTCAGGAAATAGTTTTTTTCCCGCAAGGAATTGTGATGTCTTTCTATGGGATCGCGGGTCTTTTTATTAGCTCCTATTTGTGGTGCACAATTTCGTGGAATGTAGGTAGTGGTTATGATCGATTTGATAGAAAAGATGGAATAGTGTGTATCTTTCGTTGGGGATTTCCTGGAAAAAATCGTCGGGTCTTCCTCCGATTTCTTATAAAAGATATTCAGTCCGTCAGAATAGAAGTGAAAGAGGGTATTTTTGCTCGTCGTGTCCTTTATATGGATATCAGAGGCCAGGGAGCCATTCCATTGACTCGTACTGATGAGAATTTTACTCCACGGGAAATGGAACAAAAAGCTGCTGAATTGGCCTATTTCTTGCGTGTACCAATTGAAGTTTTTTAATAAATGAAGCCGAGAAATGAATGCTTTCTCAGCAGGAGAGCAAAAAAAGCAAGAATCCCCTTTTTCTATAACATAACTTATAACTTAATTGAGGTTTCTTCAAAACATTCATTCGAGTCAAAGCAGACATATATGGAATAAGAATAAAATTTTTCCGGGCATTTATCGAATATCGAATATCGAAAGGAGATATGTGCTTCGAATTCGACCAATTGAAATATAGGTAAACAATTTTTTTTATTTATTCATTCGAATTTTTCGTCTATTTCGGTATTTTTTTTCTAGATTCAAGGCCTAACCACGAAATCACAAATAAAAAAGAGTGAATAGATTCATAGGTTCGATAACTTGTAATAGAAGAGATGCATGAGAGAAATATTAGATTACATAGAGTCGACGAATGAGATGGGTTCATTAACAATTCACAGACGAAAAAATGGAAAAAAAGAAAGCATTCACTCCTCTTTTATATCTTGCATCTATAGTATTTTTGCCCTGGTGGATTTCTCTCTCATTTCAAAAAAGTCTGGAATCATGGGTTACTTATTGGTGGAATACTAGGCAATCCGAATTTTTTTTGAATGATATTGAAGAAAAGAGTATTCTAGAAAAATTCAGAGAATTGGAGGAACTCCTCTTCTTAGAGGAAATGATCAAGGAATACTCGGAGACACATCTACAAAACCTTCGTATAGGAATTCACAAAGAAACAATCCAATTAATCAAGATACACAACGAGGGTCGTATTCATACGATTTTGCACTTCTCGACAAATATAATCTGTTTCATTATTCTAAGCGGTTATTCTATTTTGGGTAATAAAGAACTTGTTATTCTTAACTCTTGGGCTCAGGAATTCCTATATAACTTAAGTGACACAATAAAAGCTTTTTCTCTTCTTTTATTAACTGATTTATGTATCGGATTTCATTCGCCCCATGGTTGGGAACTGCTGATTGGCTTTGTCTACAAGGATTTTGGATTTGTTCATAATGATCAAATTATATCTGGCCTTGTTTCCACTTTTCCAGTCATTCTAGATACAATTTTAAAATATTGGATTTTCCGTTATTTAAATCGCGTA